AAAGATTCTTGTTATTGCTTCGACTCATATTCCCCAAAAAGTGGATCCCGCTCTAATAGCTCCGAATAAATTAAATACATGCATTAAGATACGAAGGCTTCTTCTTCCACAACAACGAAAGCACTTTTTCATTCTTTCATATACTAGGGGATTTCACTTGGAAAAGAAGATGTTCCATACTACTGGATTCGGGTCCATAACCATGGGTTCCAATGCACGAGATCTTGTAGCACTTATCAATGAGGCCCTATCAATTAGTATTACACAGAAGAAATCCATTATAGAAACTAATACAATTAGATCGGCTCTTCATAGAAAAACTTGGCATTTTCGATCCCAGATAAGATCAGTTCAGGATCATGGGATCCTTTTCTATCAGATAGGAAGGGCTGTTGCACAAAATGTACTTCTAAGTAATTGCCCCATAGATCCTATATCTATCTATATGAAGAAGAAATCATGTAAGGGAGGGGATTCTTATTTGTACAAATGGTACTTCGAACTTGGAACGAGCATGAAGAAATTAACGATACTTCTTTATCTTTTGAGTTGTTCTGCCGGATCGGTCGCTCAAGATCTTTGGTCTTCATCCAGACCCGATGAAAAAAATTGGATCACTTCTTATGGATTCGTTGAGAATGATTCTGATCTAGTTCATGGCCTATTACTATTATTACTATTAGAAGTAGAAGTAGAAGGCGCTCTGGCTCTGGCGGGATCCTCACGGACAGAAAAAGATTGCAGTCAGCTTGATAATAATCGAGTGACATTACTTCTTCGTTCCGAACCAAGGAATCAGTTAGATATGATGCAAAATGGATCTTGTTCTATCGTTGATCAGAGATTTCTATATGAAAAATACGAATCGGAGTTTGAAGAAGGGGCCCTCGATCCGCAACAGATAGAGGAGGATTTATTCAATCACATAGTTTGGGCTCCTAGAATATGGCGCCCTTATGGCAATCTATTTGATTGTATCGAAAGGCCCACTGAATTGGGATTTCCCTATTGGGCTGGGTCATTTCGGGGCAAACGGATCATTTATCATAAAGAGGATGAGCTTCAAGAGAATGATTCGGAGTTCTTACAGAGTGGAACCATGCAGTACCAGACACGAGATAGATCTTCCAAAGAACAAGGCTTTTTTCGAACAAGCCAATTCATTTGGGACCCTGCGGATCCATTCCTTTCCCTATTCAAAGATCAGCCCTTTGTCTCTGTGTTTTCACGTCGAGAATTCTTTGCAGATGAGGAGATGTCAAAGGGGCTTATTGCTTCCCAAACAAATCCTCCTACATCTATATATAAACGCTGGTTCATAAAGAATACGCAAGAAAAGCACTTCGAATTGTTGATTCATCGCCAGAGATGGTTTAGAACCAATAGTTCATTATCTAATGGATCCTTCCGTTCTAATACTCTATCCGAGAGTTATCAGTATTTATCAAATCTGTTCCTATCTAACGGAACACTATTGGATCAAATGACAAAGACATTGTTGAGAAAGAGATGGCTTTTCCCGGATGAAATGAAACATTTGATTCATGTAACAGGAGAAAGATTCCCCATTCCTTAGCCGTAAAGATATGTGCCCATGAAAAGGGGATTTAGTGGAACAGAATTGGCCGGATGGTAGAGTCGTGGAAACACTTGTTTCTTCCATCTTTTTGGCCTTAGCTCCATGGAACAATATGCTACTGCTGAAACATGGAAGAATTGAAATCTTAGATCATTATGTGTGGATGATATGAACTGCCTAAACAAGAATTCTTGAACGGCGAAAGAGCCTATTACTCGCTACATCAAACAATCTCTACTAACGAAACCATGTAAATCCATCGGAAAATACGCATGTCCGCTGAAATGGTTGTTGCTATCTGCTCCAATAACGAATCATTGGTTTAATTGAATAACTAAAGAAAATAGATAGACCTTTCTCTTCGTCTCAGGTCGATGGATCTTCTCAATTGGAAGATCTCCCATATGGATCATTCCAGTTGACCGAGCCTAATTCTAATTGTTTTGTTCCGAAGCAAAGATATCCACGGAGGCGGGTTCGTCCTATTCACGACCAAGAGGTACGATCCTCTTTCGGATAGGCAAAGGAGAAGGAAGGCTGGAATGCCAACAGACGTCTGTCTATTCTCTAATTCACCCGACCCGATAGTACCCATTTTGAGAACGTCCAGCGCCAAAGTCACTGAATGGGTAAGTCGCCAATCCCTAAAACGGACTATGTAATGTACTTTCTTTGCTGGGTTACGGGTACTGGTGGGTATTTTCCCAGAGGTTTCTATCAATCTACCCTTGTGCGATTCCTGTTGAATCCTAAACTCGTGGGGTGCGCGCAGGGCGGACGATTTCCAAACGGACTCCTCATTCATTAGATAGAGAAGATCGCCAAGATTTCGTGATCCGCTGCCGATTCCAACAGCTCGGACTCGGATCATGAGGATCGCCGGAATACTTCGTATCAACAGAAACAGATAAGATACTCGGT